TGATTTCTCCTTAGAATAAAAAGGCAATATATAATAGATATTTAACTAATCTAAGTTTTAAACTAGTTCTGTCGGTTGAGTCTTAAAATTATTAATTGAACAACCTTACGTGCAATTATAATCTGTTTCTGACGTAATCCAATTGTATTTATTTATTAATTAAACAATAACTTTTAAGAATATATTATTTTAAAATTTTTAAACTTATTTGCTATTAATAAATGAATCTAAAAAAAAATTATAATAATAAATGCAATTCATTAAAATTCAATTTTTTTAGAAAATTCATCAATATACTTTAATTATAAAAATGATATGATTAATCAATCAAACAAAATTTTAAATACTAATATAACTAAACTAGTTAATAAAGATTATCAATATGGGTTTTCGACCAATATAGAAAAAGATATTATTAAAAAAGGGTTAAATGAACAAACGGTTAGATTAATTTCAGAAAAAAAAAAAGAACCAAAATTTTTACTAAATTTTAGGTTAAAAGCTTATAAAAAATGGAAACAAATTACTGAGCCTGAATGGCCTTATCTAAAATTTCCCCAAATTAATTATCAAAATGTAAGTTATTATTCGGCACCTAAATCCCAAGAAAAATTAAAAAATTTAGATGAGGTTGATCCAGAATTATTAAAAACCTTTGAGAAATTAGGTATTTCGTTAACTGAACAAAAACGATTAACAAACGTTGCAATTGATGTTGTTTTCGATAGTGTTTCTATTGGTACAACTTTTCAAGAAGAATTGGGAAAATATGGTATCTTATTTACTTCAATTTCTGAAGCTACACAAGAATATTCTAATTTAGTTGAAAAATATTTAGGTTCAGTAGTTCCAATTGGAGATAATTATTTTTCTTCATTAAATTCCGCTGTTTTCACTGATGGATCATTTTGTTATATTCCTCAAAATGTAATTTGTCCATTAGATATTTCAACCTATTTTCGAATAAATGATCAAAATGCAGGCCAATTTGAACGTACATTAATTATTGCAGAGCAAAACAGTCAAGTAAATTATTTAGAAGGTTGTACAGCGCCACAATATGATACAAACCAATTACATGCCGCAATTGTTGAATTGATTGCATTAGAAAATGCTAATATAAAGTATTCTACCGTCCAAAACTGGTATGCAGGAAATAAATTTGGAATTGGCGGTATTTATAATTTTGTTACAAAGCGTGGATTATGTGCAGAAACAAATTCTAAAATTTCTTGGACACAAGTTGAAACTGGATCAGCGATTACCTGGAAATATCCAAGTTGTTTATTAATAGGAGACAACGCCCAAGGTGAATTCTATTCGGTTGCATTAACAAATAACTATCAACAAGCAGATACTGGAACAAAAATGATTCATATAGGGAAAAATTCACGAAGTAGAATTATTTCAAAAGGAATTTCTGCAGGAAGATCTAAAAATACTTATCGAGGATTTGTTAATGTTACAAATACAGCAATCGGGGCCAAAAACTATTCTCAATGTGATTCACTATTAATTGGAAATTTATCAAATGCGAATACTTTTCCATATATTTCGGTTCAGAATTCTACTACTAAAATTGAACATGAAGCTTCGACATCCAAAATTGGAGAAGAACAAATTTTTTATTTTCTCCAACGAGGTATCTGTCTTGAGAAAGCTGTTGAATTAATGATAAGCGGGTTTTGTAGTGAAATTTTTACAAAATTACCACTAGAATTTGCTGCCGAAGCAGATAAACTATTAACATTAAAATTAGAAGGAAGTGTTGGATAATGAATATAAATGCGAATCTTTTAGATGTTACAAATTTACGAGTTTCAATTAATGAGAATGAAATTTTAAAGAATTTAAATTTAAAAATCAAAAAAGGTGAAATTCATGCAATTATGGGCCCGAATGGTTCAGGAAAAAGTACTTTTTCGAAAGTCCTAGCAGGTCATCCTACTTATTCGGTTTCCCAAGGAGATATTTTCTTTAAAGGCGCGAGTATTTTAGATCTCGAACCTGAACAACGGTCGCATTTAGGAATTTTTTTAGCATTTCAATATCCAATTGAAATTCCTGGTGTTAGTAATGAAGATTTTTTACGTCTGGCTTATAATTCAAAACAAAAATTTCATAATAAACCAGAAGTCGATCCTCTTGAATTTTTAAATATTATTAATGAAAAGTTAAAATTAGTTAATATGTCATCTAAATTTTTAAGTCGAAATGTCAATGAAGGATTTTCTGGAGGTGAAAAAAAACGAAATGAAATTTTGCAAATGATTTTGTTAGATTCTGAATTAGCTATTTTAGATGAAACTGACTCTGGATTAGATATTGATGCATTAAGAACGATTTCAATGGGTATTAATAATTTTATGAATCCTGCAAAATCAATTTTATTAATTACTCATTATCAACGGTTATTAGATTATATTCAACCTAACTATGTTCATGTTATGCAGGATGGGAAAATCATTAAAACTGGTTCAGCAGAATTGGCGAAAGAATTAGAAGAGAAAGGTTATGAATGGTTAAAATAAATTATTAAATAATACAAATTTTTAAAAAGAGTGGATTTAGAAAAATAACCCTAAATATAGTTAAAATTTTTTATAATACCAGATGTTCCTGTATATTTTTTAATATTGGGTAATTTACTAAATTAGTTAGATTTTATGTACCCAGAAATTTTTTATTCAAATACGTTTACACTATTAGCGGAGGCAGAAGTTGGAAAACATTTTTACTGGAATCTTGCAGGCTTTTTAGTACATGGCCAAGTTCTTGTAGTTATTTGGGTTGTTTTACTAATCTTATTACTGTTTTCATTCCTTGGTACTACTAATGCGGATCGCATTCCTCATGGTTGGCAAAATTTTATGGAAGCATCAGTTGACTTTGTAACAGACATTGCTAAAGATCAATTAGGTGAAAGTTTTTATAAAGAATGGATTCCGTTTATTGGAACTTTGTTTTTCTTTATTTTTGGGTGTAACTGGGCAGGTGCCATTATTCCTTGGAAATTAATTGAATTACCAGAGGGCGAATTTGCCGCTCCAACTAATGATATTAATACAACCGTTGCATTAGCGTTATTAACTTCACTTGCTTATTTCTACGCAGGTTTAAGTAAAAAAGGTTTTGGATATTTCAAACGTTATGTTCAACCAATTCCACTTCTTCTACCAATTAATATTTTAGAAGATTTTACAAAACCGCTATCATTAAGTTTCCGATTATTTGGAAATGTGTTAGCGGATGAATTAACTATTACTGTATTAACTTCATTAGTTCCTCTGGTAATTCCATTACCAATTATGTTATTAGGGATTTTTGCTGGCTCAGTACAAGCTTTAATTTTCTCGACATTAGCAGCTGCATATATTGCAGAAGCTCTTGAATAACTTTTTATTGCTAATCTCATTAGATTTTTTAAAAATTATATACATATTTACAAATCAAATTTTATTATGGATTCTATCATTTCTGCTGCTTCTGTTATTGCTGCTGGTTTAGCAATTGGTCTAGCTGCTATTGGCCCGGGTATTGGTCAAGGTAATGCTGCAGGTCAAGCTGTTGAAGGTATTGCACGTCAACCAGAAGCAGAAAACAAAATTCGTGGTACATTATTACTATCTTTAGCTTTCATGGAAGCATTAACAATTTACGGTCTTGTTGTAGCTTTAGCATTATTATTTGCTAACCCGTTTAATAGCTAATAAAAAAAATTTAAATCTTCTTTTGAAGGTATAATAAAAATTTATTACTTGAAACTAATGACTCATTAAAGTTTTAATGAGTCTTTAATTTAAAAACCCTTAATTCTATACTATAGCATATAGATCTTATATGATTAACCTTTCAATATTAATTTCAAGTTCAGAAGTTAGTGGACCGGGTGGACTATTTGATATTGATGCCACTTTACCGTTAGTAGCTATTCAATTTCTATTTTTAATGGTTGTTTTAAACGTGATTTTATATAATCCGTTATTAACCATTATTGAAGAACGTAAAGAATATATTCTAACGAATCTTAGTAAAGCGTCAGAGATTTTAGCGGAAGCCAATAAATTAACAACGCAATATGAACAAGAATTAGATAGCGTCCGCAAAGAAGCTCAATTAGAAATTACAAACTCACAAAAAATTCATAAAGAAATCTTAGAAGTTGAATTAAATATTTCTCAAAAATACATTGATAATTTATTAGACACTATTACAAAAGATCTTCTTTCGAAAAAAGATATTGCACTTAATAATTTAGACGACATTGTTGAATCACTATGTGTGAACATTGAAGCTAGATTAGCAATTTAAATTTTTTGTTAAACGTAATTTTCCTTTTTATAACTGAACAGTTTATATAAAAACTCGAAAACATGGAAAATTTTAATCAAATTTTTACATTACTTGCCGAACAAGAAAGTATTGGTTTAAATACAGATATTCTAGAAACAGGCTTAATTAATATTCTTGCGTTACTTGCGATTTTAATTTATACTGGTCGTGATTTTTTAGGATCATTATTAGAAGAGCGAAAAACGACGATTGTAAAAGGTGTTCAAGATGCGGAAGATCGATTAAACGAAGCTCAAAAACGTTTAACTGAAGCTCAAAAGCAATTAAACCAAGCGAATTTAGTTATTAGTGAAATTAAAAATGAAACTATAACAACAAAAAAGGTTTTACTTGAATCAGATGCTTTTCAAGCCAAGAAAGATTTAACGGTTCGTTTTGAACGCGCATTAGCAACTTTTCGGTCAAAAGAACGCCAAATCTTTGTTGAAATTAAACAACAAATTGTTTTTATTGTTCTACAACGAACCGTAAGTCGCGCACAAGAAACATTTAAATCTAAAGAACGTGCAATTACATTAATTAATGAAACTATTAATAAATTGGAAGGAGATTTATTATGAGTGCAAGTCCATTAACGGCAAAAATTGCAGCCCCTTATGCACGTGCTTTATTTGATTTCTCTGTTGAGAAAAATATCATGCATCAAATTACAGCAGATTTTCAAAATTTAGATATTTTTTTCAGCGAAACATCTGAATTAACAGAATATTTAAATAATCCAGTTGTAAGCGAAAAAGCAAAGCATGAAATTTTAACTAAAACATTAGAATCACAGATTAATACTGAAACATTTAAGTTTTTACTAGTTTTAGTACAGCGTAATCGAATTAATTTATTAGGTTCAATTATTAGTAACTATTTAGAACTAGTCTATGAAACTGCTTCAATTAAAATGATTGAAGTTTCAACATCATCTGCTTTTACAAATTTACAGAAAAATACACTAATTCAAAAATTAAAAGAATTAACAAATGCACGTGAAATTCGATTAATAATTACTGTAGATCCTACTCTAATTGGTGGATTTTTAATTAAAACCGAGTCAAAAGTAATTGATTTTACAATTAAAAACCAATTACAACAATTAGCAAAACATTTAGATACTGTTTTAGAAATTTAACTTTTATTAACTTTTTATATCTTAAGAAATAATACAATGATAAATATTCGTCCAGACGAAATTAGTAGTATTATCCGTGAACAAATTGAACAATATGATCAAGATGTTAAAGTAGATAATATTGGTACTGTCTTACAAGTTGGTGATGGGATTGCTCGAGTTTATGGTCTTGACCAAGTAATGAGTGGTGAACTTCTAGAATTTGAAGACAAAACCATTGGTATTGCTTTAAACTTAGAAAATGACAACGTTGGTGTTGTACTGATGGGTACAGGTCGTCAAATTTTGGAAGGTAGCACAGTAAAATCAACAGGCCAAATTGCTCAAATCCCTGTTGGTGACGCTTTCTTAGGACGGGTTGTAAATGCTTTAGGTGCACCAATTGATGGTAAAGGTGAAATTGAAAGTACTGATAGTCAATTATTGGAAGCAATGGCTCCCGGTATTATTAGTCGTAAATCTGTTTGTGAACCATTACAAACTGGTATTACATCAATTGATGCAATGATTCCTATTGGTCGTGGTCAACGTGAATTAATTATTGGTGATCGTCAAACTGGTAAAACTGCAATTGCAATCGATACAATTATTAACCAACAAACAGAAAATGTTGTCTGTGTTTATGTTGGTGTTGGACAGAAAGCTTCAACCGTTGCTCAAGTTGTAAATGTTCTTGAAGAGAAGAATGCTATGTCTTACACAATTATTGTGTCAGCAAGTGCGAATGATCCAGCAACGTTACAATATATTGCTCCTTATGCAGGTGCAGCATTTGCTGAATACTTTATGTATAAAGGAAAAGCAACATTAGTTATTTATGATGATTTAACTAAACAAGCAATGGCATATCGTCAAATGTCATTATTATTACGTCGTCCACCTGGACGAGAAGCATACCCAGGTGATGTCTTTTACTTACATTCACGTTTATTAGAACGTGCAGCTAAATTAAGTGATGCATTAGGCGGTGGAAGTATGACAGCACTACCAATCATTGAAACACAAGCTAGTGATGTATCAGCATATATTCCTACCAATGTGATTTCGATTACTGATGGACAAATCTTTTTATCAAATGATTTATTCAATTCAGGTATTCGTCCAGCGATCAACGTTGGTATTTCAGTATCACGTGTAGGCTCGGCTGCTCAAACTAAAGCAATGAAAAAAGTTGCAGGTAAATTAAAGTTAGAGTTAGCACAATTTGCTGAATTAGAAGCATTTTCACAGTTTGCTTCAGATTTAGATGAAGCGACACAAAAACAACTAGCACGCGGAACAAGATTACGTGAAATCTTAAAACAACCACAAAGCTCTCCATTTTCAGTTGCAGAACAAGTTGCTTTAATTTATACTGGTATTAATGGTTATTTAGATGATTTAGCAGTATCTGAGGTTAAAAAATATTCAGCAAGTTTAATTTCATATATTACTACATCTAAGCAATCGTACACAGATATTGTTGGTTCAACAAATCAATTTACAGAAGAAGCAGAAACTGCATTAAAAGAAGCAATTAGTGAATCAAAAGAACTTTTCGCTAAAAGTTAGATAATGAAAGCTTTGAAAGAGTGAGATAATCCTCACTCTTTATTCAAAGCTTTTTGATCTTGGATCTTGTTGAAAATCTTTCACTTTTCCCGCACCTAATTGGACTAGATATTTATCACGTGCAATCATTAAATTATGGTGGAGTATATAAATTCGATCATAAAAATCCTGAATATAGATTTTTCTATTGATAAAACTTTGTATTAATTCGTCAACTTTATAACGCTGTTGCTAAAAAATCTTTTTTTCTACAGCTATGCTATAACTAGACAGTTCCAAAAACTTTTCTGGACTTTCTTTATAAAAGGATTTGCCTTGATTCTTAAAATCTTGAGAACGTTTTAATAATTGTATATGTCTTTGTTGATTGTAAGTAATTTTAAATTTTAATTATTAAAATTATCGATTTGTAAATCATCTACAGGGGTAATATTCATAACATCGTCCTTAAAACTTTTTATTGAAGTGATGCTTTTTGGAGGTAAATTATTTTGTTTAACGTTAAAACCAATCTACGACCTTCTCCACCACAAAAATTATGAGTCATTTTTAATTTAGTTTTTTGTTTTTTTGTTAATTGATAAGTCGTAATAAAATTTCCTGTCTGTTTATTAAAAACAGCAGCTATTTTAGTATCATAGTCAAAAATGAGAATTGCCGGAAATTCCCGATTGATTTCACCTTGATAAGTTACATCGTTTTGGTCAAACCATATTAGATTTAGTCGACGCGGCATATCCTGAAGTAATTGCATCATTAATAATGCAGTCTCATCGATTTTTTCAGATTTTGTCACACCATGATCAGGAACTTTATATCTAGATTTCCGAAATCCAACTTTTAATCGTGGATGACCTTCAATATCTATTATTTTATCATGAGAATGAGGCACTTGCTGTTTTTCCTTTTTTGGTAAACCAACAAATTCTTGATGTGGCATTCCGTCAAACCTAATAATCTATAAAGCTAATCCTGGAACCGTATATCTATATGGAGGTGCAGAAGTTAGATTCACTCTAAACTCAAGATTAACCGTAGGTGTATTGAATTTACCAAGCTTCCATAGGATTACAAATACATTCTCACCTGCTAACTGAAACATTACACAAACCACGACACCAATAGCAGCTACAGTTATAAATGAACTCAATTCACCTACTCTTAGTTTTTTTAAAAGCTGTTCATTAATATACGAATAATGTCCGTTGATATAAACTAGTGGACTAATTTTATTATTAATAATTACAATAACTCTATTTACTCGCGGAATCACTGTTGGATAATTACTGTAAAAATAATTAGGTACTGGACGATTAATAGTATTAAGAGCCAAAACGAGTCGTACTAGGACTTCGATTGATTTTACCTCTGTAGGTATAACGACTAATGTACAAAAAAATATACCAGCTGATAGTATAATTTCTTTCTTTTTAGAATTTATTCTATTTTTAATGGTACAAAAAATTTGACCATTTCTATGGCTAATTTCTACAACTTGTTCACAAATTATACCAGAAATAAATGCTTTGATTTCATCTTTTTGTCTTGTATTATACGGATATTTATAAATTTCTTTAATCTTTTCGACCTTCTTTACTCGAAAAATTACTTCTATTTAAAGTAACATTAATAAGTTATTTTAACAGATTTACTAAAAAATTATACTACAAGTCTCGAAGAAAAGCTTTTGATTTTTGTATTTTATAATATTTATCCTGGTAGTTGCAACAAGAAGGTGGTATATTTAAAAATCTTTTACTTTAAATATAACTACTCGATAAGAGTCTCCATCAAATAGCTCAGTTTTATAACCTAAACTGCTACTAAATTGTAAGAATTTCAAAAACATTATAAACTTTTTTGGTTCAATAGACTAACTTTTTGGCTGTATGCTTATATAATCAAAGCGAAAAGTTAGTTAGGTATATCTTTTTAGATTCACCCGAGAAGATCGTAATTTTTTAGCTAACCAATCCGTATAAAGATATTGAAAGAGTAAAAGTTTTCCAAAATTAAAAGTGTATTCTCCAACTAATTTAGATTCTAATTTTTCAAAAAAACCTGTGACCAATAGATAACTGCAATCTTTAATTAAATTATTTCTCAATTTGATTTCAAATTTTAAGGAACTATCAGTAGTATAAATTGGGCACACCAGGAGCTTCTTCAGCGTGTGACTTTTAAAATCGTTTGGTTTAAAAAAGATTTGAATTTAATATTAACTCGTTTTTTTCTAATTTCTTCTTGACTCGTGTGTAAAAACTTAGTGATTAAATAATCATCGTCCAACTGCAACGGTCGTAAATAATTAAGATCGAAACGGTTTAAGATACCCAAATTAAACATATCCCATTAAATGGGATAGTTCTTCGCAAGTTTATAAAAATAGCCTGCACTATCATCTAGAAGTGCTATTGCAATACCCTTCCAATGTAGATTAATATTTTTTATAAATCTAATCTAATATAAATTTTTTCGAATTAAATTTAATAGGCTTATCAAAAGCATTTCGATAGTTTCTATCAGTATTATAAAAATTAAATCCAAGCTTATAAAAATACTTAATAAAATCAGTTTTTTGACTATCATCCAGTTGCTCGAAATTAAAAGTGGTATAATCTACTATTAAACTCTCCGACTCAAAAGTAGATTTATTTTTACTCGTTTGTTTTTTCCTTTCTTTCGGCTACTTTCACTAATCGATTTGATACGTAGCTTAAATGTTCCTTTAAGACTTTGTAAATGGTAGAATAGCTTACTCCAGTTAACTTGCTGATACCAGTAATACAGTAATAGATAAGTTTTTTGTTTCTTTCAAATGTTCAACTTTTTGAATCAAAGCATTATTAGTAAATGTTCTTCATCCCTGATATTTTTCTTTTTTTCGAACAGCCCGGATTCCTCATTTTTGGCGGTCTTTTCTGCGTTTATTTTCAAATTCGGCCATAGCCGATAAAGTTGTTGCCATAAACTTATTAGTAGTTAAATTTACTAAAGTTGGGAAATCTAATGTAACAAAGGTAATATTTTTTTAAAAAAATAAAAAGTAGCTCAACTAAATTTATTAATTTTAATAATTATTAAAAGGTTATTTTTTTTTAATTTTTGAAAAACAAATCTGTTTTTAACTTCATTACCACTTGATCCAACTTCAACAAAAATATTTTTTTCTTCAATCGCATTTTGAATTAATTGTTGTTTTTGAGATTCAAGCTTGTATCTAAAAAATACCATAAAATTAGACTACATTAATTTAAATGGTTCGTACTTATACCACGTAACAAAGTAAAATTATTTACTAATTATTTTCTCACGAAGAATAAAACCATCAGAAATACTAAAAATGGTTAAATCTTGAATATCTACATCCTAATTTTGCAACATAAGTTTAACTTTAGGCTTTATGAATCAAAATTGATATAATTCCTGAATTGATTCAATAAATATTTGTTTCATATTATGGATTCGTGAATTGGAAATTGGATGGTATTGAAAAAGTTCTCGTAAGTATAAATTCTTAGTAGCATTTGTGGAACTAAATAATTTAATAACTGCAAATTTAACAAAAATCAATATTTGGTTCAATTTGCAGTTATTATTTCAAACAAATCAGAGTCTATAAATCGATATTGATAATCAGATAATTCTTCCACTAATAAAACTCGAGTTAACCAACATTTCGATTTCTTGAACTTATACAGTTCAAGTTTCGCGGTAGTGATAAGACTCTTAAAGTAATTATTAGCAAAACAACTAACGAATAAAAGTCTCTGTTACAGAGACTTTTATTTCGCACTAAAAAGCAACTAACTATATAACAGAATTATTGTTACTATTATATAGATGTTGAACTAAAAAGTACTAGGTAATCAAAAATAATTAGATTTTTATTTACCTTCACTTACTTCGACTAATTCATCAAGAGCAAAGTTATTTGTATTTGTTCCACTATAATTAACATTTTCAAAGCGAACAACAGCTGGATAACGAATTCCACTCTGATCTACGGTTGCTACAGTTCCTGTTTGATTATACCAATATGACTCTTTTCTCTTAATACGAACAATTGAACCACGATTTATCATAAAAAATATAAGGTCTAAAGTATTATAAATAGTAATTTTAATTATAATCTAAATTACTTTACTTTTAACAATAAAAAATTTTAAAAAGTTGGTTTCAAATTTGATATTTTGTTATGGGTTAGGTAAGAACAAATTCATATAGAAATATTAATTTAATAATAAAATGGATCGTAATACAATACAAAAAATCCTTATTGGATTGTTCCTTGTCGTTTGTATTTTTATTGGACTTCGAGTTTCAAATTTTACAGGAGTAATCGATAATAATAGTAATACTTCATTAAAAACGGAAATTAGTACAAACTCAAGTAGTTCTAAAATGACATATGGAAGATTTTTAGAATATTTAGAACTTGGTTGGGTAAAACAAGTTGATTTATATGATAATAGTCGAAATGCAATGGTTTTAGCTTCTAGCCCTGAACTGGGAAATCGTCCTCAATCAATTCGCGTCGAAATTCCTGTAGGAGCATCACAACTTATTCAGAAATTAAAGGAATATAATATTGATTTTGATGCACACCCAATCCCAAGAAAAAGTTTATTTTTAACTATTGCTAGTAATTTACTTTTACCATTAATTTTTATTGCGGGTTTGATATTTTTCTTCCAAAACTCAGACAATTTTTCGCAAAATTCAGGTTCATCAGCAATGAATTTGGGAAAATCACCGGCAAGATTTGATCAACGTCCGGATACTGGTATTTCTTTCGATGATATTGCTGGAATTGATGAAGCAAAAAGTGAATTTGAAGAAATTGTTTCATTTTTAAAAGAACCAGAAAGATATACGTTAGTTGGAGCTAAAATTCCAAAAGGAGTTCTATTAGTTGGACCTCCTGGAACCGGAAAAACATTATTAGCAAAAGCTATTGCAAATGAAGCAAGTGTCCCATTCTATAGCGTAGCAGGTTCGGAGTTTGTAGAAATGTTTATTGGTATTGGTGCTGCACGAATTCGTGATCTATTTAAAAAAGCTTCAGAGAATACTCCATGTATCGTTTTTATTGATGAAATTGATGCAGTTGGAAGAGAACGTGGTGCTGGAATTGGTGGAGGAAATGATGAACGTGAACAAACTCTAAACCAGTTATTAACTGAAATGGACGGTTTTAAAGAAAATAAAGGTGTTATTGTAGTTGGCGCAACAAATCGTGTAGATATTTTAGATGCTGCTCTATTACGTCCGGGACGTTTTGATCGACAAATTACGGTTGGTTTACCAGATCGGTTAGGTCGACTGGGTATTTTAAAAGTCCATGCTCGTAATAAACCTCTTGATCAAGATGTTTCTTTAGTTCAGTTAGCAAATCGTACACCTGGTTTTTCAGGTGCAGATTTAGCAAACTTATTAAACGAATCAGCTATTTTAGCAACACGATATAAAAAAAATACAATTACTAAAAATGAAGTAAATGAAGCTGCTGATCGGATTATTGGTGGAATTGCAGGTTCTCCTATGGAAGATACAAAAAATAAAAAATTAATTGCTTATCACGAAGTTGGACATGCAATTGTAGGTTCATTATTAGAAAATCATGATAATGTTGAAAAAGTAACTTTAATTCCAAGAGGCGGAGCTAAAGGACTAACTTGGTTTGCACCAGAGGAAGATCAAACTTTAGTTTCTCGTTCTGAGCTGTTAGCCCGAATCATTACTACATTAGGTGGTAGGGTAGCGGAAAAAGTTATTTTTGGAGATCCCGAAATTACAACTGGCGCAAGTAATGATTTACAACAAGTAACTAATATTGCTCGCCAAATGGTGACTCGTTATGGAATGTCAAGTATTGGACCAATTGCTCTTGAAGATAACAATAATGAACAAATCTTCTTAGGTGGTGAGAATGACGCAATTAGTGATAGAATTGATAATGAAGTTTGCAAAATTGTTAATTACTGTGAACAAGTAGCAACAAAAATTATTTTAGATAACCGTGTTATTATTGATCTTATTGTTGAAAAATTATTAGACGCAGAGACATTAAATGGAGATGATTTTTGTGATCTTATGAAACAATACACAATTCCTCCAATTAAAGCATAAATTTCATCTTTATTGAGAATAAAAAAAGTGTCCGTCATTATGGACACTTTTTTTCGAATTTTTTGTAACAAAAACAGACTACCTTTTCGAAGAATAAGAAAATTTAAATATTTTTCTTACTAAAACTTATTTTTTTTTAATCTAAAAAGTAATGAACTAATCAACTCTAACATTATCTATTGATTCCACTTTTATGTTTAAAATAATAGTAAGGTAAGGACTGTTATCTTATGTTATAAAATAATAATAGTTTTAATTTACATTTTTAACATTACAAAATATTTTTAAAAATCAAATTACTCACGAAGATTTTGATTCTTTTCAAACTTAGTTTCTCCAGATTGATTTTATTAATTTCAAGATTACGAAATTTTTTGAGTTCCATATAAACGAATTAATAGTTTTTTCCAAAATTTAGAATTTAATTACTATCTAAAGAAAACAGATATGAGTCAATTTCGACAAAAAGTTTATAATATTAATCATTCTAAAAATCAATTTGACCTTGATTTTATTTTAACTATACCATCTTAAAAACATGATGAAAATTTAGTTTTATAAACAAATTAAGCAAAAATAAATTCTATGAAAAAAATTAACCAAGTTTAAGATAGTTTTGATTCATTTTGATCTAATTTATAACCGTAGAAATAAAATGCTCAATAAAATTACTATTAAAAAATTTATTAATTCTTCTTACTATATAATTTTAAAAAATACAGTTTTATAGAAATTTTCTTTCTGAACAAAATCTAAAAAGCTTGTTATTAGAAATTGGTAATCGAAAAAGACGAAGATATGATAGTGTTTATACAAAATATCAAAATAACTTTTTAAGATTTGAAGCTGAACTGAAAGGCAATCTTATTAAGCATTTCCACGATTTATTAATCGCTTCTACTTTTGACCAGCAAGACTTAGAAAGTCTATTATTGTAATAGTATTTTGTGATTAAAGCTTGGTCAGTATAATTTTTATTTCGAACATATTCTCGATTAAAAGCCATTAATCCATTTACAAAAAAATTTTCCAATGAAAACAATGCTGTTGAATATTGAAAATACAAATTCATTAATTTATATTCGAACAAATCAAATTGGTACTTGAGAAAATAATCTTAGACTAACGTTAAGACTTGCTTTTTAAGCTCTAATTGAAATTCTATTTAAGTCGAACCTTCATATAATTGATAATAGAGAGAGTTGGAACGACGGTTTACACCTAAAATCCTATCTCTTAAATTCTGAATTAATTTAATTGTTTCAGCTTTTGTCTGTTTAAGAATATGCTTGCGACAGTCTATTAAAAACTTATCGAACTGATTTGGAAAAAATCCTATTTTTCTCAGTTATAACATATGTCAATTCGATTTAACTGAAAAGAACTTAATCTTAAAAAATCCTGGTTAATCAAAGGTGACTTAAAAAGTTGATAGAATTTTTAAGCACTTTTACCAGAAAATTCCAAAATAGTTTGATTTCAATAATTGATCCTAATAATTACTGTGTATTTTGTTTCACAAATTTTTTTTGTATTTTCGTTACTAAAGAAAGAGTTAAAGCCTAATAAATTCTAGAAATATTTTGCTATGGCTTGAAGCTTATGCTTATCAAAAAAATTTGATATAGTTAATGTTATGAAATCTACTTTTAATTTTTGAGATTGGAATTGGATTGTTCTCATAAAATGTTTCTAATTTTTGTGGTTTTTAAACTTAAATTAATAGGTACTCTTTGAACATAACAGAATAAATACGAAAGTTACTAAAAATGAAAAATAAAATTTTTATTAACATATAAATATCTATTTATGTACTAATAAAAATTTTGATAAAATTAAATTAAAATGAACTTTCCCCTCTTCATAACCAATAGATATTAAAAAAAATTTGAAATACATCTTAATCTTAGCAGTATCATAAATTTTTAGAATAAATTAGTCCACATCATCAATTGGAATTTGCTTATTTTTTTAATTTGTTATTCCATTTTTACTTTAATTTTAATAGTATCTCACATATTTTAACTATTCATAATATAATTAGTTCTTAAAAAAATAATACATTATGTTATTGGCATTAATTTCTAACTAATTATGTAACTTAGAAGATCCATTAATCAACATTTAAGAGTTTTTGCTTAAAAAATAGAATTAATAAATAATGACAAATTTTTTTTCCATCATTTATTAATTATTGACAAAGAAATGATTATTTAATATTATATGTTTAATAACTTATTGCACAGACGAGAGATCACTGAATGATTAAATCTTTTAAAATTAATTTAATAATATATAAAAGAATTTTCAGATTATAAGTCTCTAGTTTTCTAGAAATTTTGCGAGTAGCCTTTACACTCTCATCTTTTAAATTCAAAAGTTTATTTTAAAACCTTAAGTTCGAATAAATAAAAGTTTAAATATTTTATGCCAAAACTAAAAACACGAAAATCAGCATCAAAACGGTATAAAGTTACGGGTAATGATAATTTTTTACGTCGACATGCTTTTAAAGGTCATTTATTAATGAAAAAATCTAATAAGCAAAAACGAAAATTATCACAAGTTCTTTGTGTAAAAAAAAGTGATACAAAAGCAATTCAATTAATGTTACCGTATTAATTTATTAATAATAAAAAAAATCAAAATGGTTAGAGTCAAACGTGGAAATGTCGCTCGAAGACGCCGTAAAAAAATTTTATCACTTGCAAGTGGTTATCGAGGTGCTCACTCAGTTTTATTTAGAGTAGCAAATCAACAGGTAATGAAAGCTTTACGTTATTCTTATATTGGTCGTAAACAAAAAAAACGAATTTTTCGAAAAATTTGGATCAGCCGAATTAATGCAGCGTCAAGAATAAATGGTATTTCATATAGTCAATTAATTAATAAATTTAAAAATTCTAATATAGATTTAAATAGAAAAATGTTATCACAAATTGCTATTTTAGATGGATCCACTTTTAAATCATTACTAAAAATTAGTGAGTAGAATTTTTATATAAATTAAATCATTTTATGATATGAATTTGAATCATGATTTAGAGAAATTAATTGAAAATTTGCCAGTTTTTCTTCAAAACCATCTCAATAAACATAATTCTAAAGATCAACTTATCGAAATTGTCTTAGATCTTGGTAGACGGCCGGAAGCTAGATTTTTATCCGGTCCCGAATATTTATCACAAAAAATAATTTCATGGCAAGATATTGATTTTATCGTTAAAAGAGTTAGCCGATTTAGTAATGAAAATCGTGCTGGTATTGAAAAAACATTTCATCGAATTAGTTGTATTCGGAATCGACAATTTTTAATAAACGGCTTAACATGCCGAGTTGGAAGAGCTATGTTTGGAACGATTTCAGTGATTCGAGATCTATTAGAATACGAAAAATCCATTTTAATTTTAGGAAAACCAGGAGTTGGAAAAACAACGATTATTAGAGAAATTGGTCGAGTTTTAGCAGATGAGATGGAAAAACGAGTCATTATAATTGATACATCAAATGAAATTGCTGGTGATAGTGATATTCCCCATTCTGGAATTGGGCGAGCCCGACGTATGCAAGTTCCAAATACTGATTTACAACATCATATTATGATTGAAGCTATTGAGAATCATATGCCACAAGTTATTATTATTGATGAAATTGGCACTGACTTGGAAGTTTTGGCCGCTCGTACTATAGCTGAAAAAGGTGTTCAATTAGTTGGAACAACACATGGAAATTGTCTTAAAAATCTAATTAAAAATCCAATATTAGCGGATTTAATTGGAGGAATTGAGTATGTCACATTAAGTGATGATGAAGCAAAACGCCGTGGAACACAAAAGAGTATATTAGAAAGAAAGAGTTATCCCACTTTTGAAATTATTATTGAAATTAATAGTTCAAATTCATGGACCATTCATGAAGATGTAAAAACATCCGTTGATCTATCATTACGAAATAATTTAGCCATTAATCAATTACGACAGTTTTTTTTAGCTCATAAAATTGAAATTAAATGTCAATCATTAAAGACTTATCACAGTTTTTCATTAGAAAACCAAAATAATTTTAATGAGATTTTTAATCAAACTGGAGTGCCGTGGATTTATATGAATGGTATCAAAAACGATCAAATTTTTCAAAAATATTCGAAAATATTCATAATCTACCCTTATTCAATTTCAAATAATTTTCTTAAAGAAGCATTATCAAAAATTCGTGTAAAATTTATATTAACAACTAATATAACAAAAGCAAGTTTAATTATTGGTTCAAAGCGACAATTAAAACAAAATTTTAACCTTAAGAAATTAGCAAATAAGAAAAAAATTCCTGTTTATTCAGTAAATCAATTAACGATTTATGAACTAACGAAACTTTTCAAAAATGTCGTATAAGTTCTAACATGTAATAAATAGTTTTATATGTTAGAACTTGCTATAATATTTGGTGTAAAAAAAAACAGTATTTATAAAATATTTGAGAGTTTAGTTTTGAATCGTAATGAAATAACCGGAACAGTTATAAATAAGACGTTAGGTTACGCGGTGCAAGGTTTTGTTTATTCTGGAGTTATTAATGCAATTAATCTATCAAGCACTCTTTTAATTAAGATTAGTAAAAAATATAGTATCAGACTTATTGTAAATACTTTTAATAAATATGTTAAAAAACAAACTTTAGTAACGAAATAATACTTTTATGCGCTATCAACCCAAGTTTTTACGCAGATGAAATTTTAAATTCAATAAATGTTAACATGAGATTTACATTCATTTTGCATGATATTCAAGAAGTATCTTTAAGTGCTGATCGTCCATTTATTTCAACATTTTACTGTAATTTGGAAGAATCAGATTTCGATTCAGATATTTTTTGGTGTGGTGAAATAACACCAGAAGTAGAAAGTATGTGTTGAATCTAGAAAGTATAAGTTAGTCATTTTATACTCAAACAAATCAAATAAACACTTAAGAGAATAATTTTGGACAAACCTAAATGTTTGCTTTTTTAACTCTAATTCGAATCTTATTTGATTAGAACCTTTACATACTCAATAATACCCTGTATTGAAGAGGCAATTTACACCTAAAATCCTATCTCTAGAATTATGAATTAATTTAATTGTTTTAGTTTTTGTATGTTTAAGAATATGCTTGCGCGAGTCTACTAAAAATTTATCAAATAGATCTTTATAAAAACAATCGGATTTGACTTAAAAGGTTGATAAAACTTTTTTCAACTTTCTTTTAAGAAATCCCAAAATAGTTTGATTCCACTAATTGATTCTAATAATTACTGTGTATTTTTTTAGTGTCTTGGTATAGATTATTAGAAATTCTTCTTGTATTTTTGTCACTAAAAAAGTAATTAAAGCCTAATGGATCGTAGAAATATTTCGCTGTAATTTGAAACGTAAACTCATCAAAGAAATTAGATACAGCTAATGTTCCGAAATCAACTTTTAATTCATGATTTTCGAATTTAATTATAGTTTTATCCATTTTAAAATTAAAAATATATTATTAATTAAATATCTCATAGAACATTTATTATTAGGAATGTTTTAAATTTATTTTATATCTTAGAATTCATCAAATAACATTTACTATATTTTACAATAGTTAAAATTTTACATTTTTACTTAGCAACTTGCTATTTTGTTCAAGAAATAATTTATATTTCAATAGCTTATTTAGTATTCTACCTTTAAATAAAATTAAATTTTAAGAAACTAGACCTTGCTCAATTTCTTAAAATTTAGTATAATCATTTCTGTAAACCGGGATATAGCTCAGCTTGGTAGAGCACCTGCTTTGGGAGCAGGGGGTCGTAGGTTCAAATCCTACTATCCCGATTCTTTAAAGAAAACTTGATTAACTTAATTTTTTTTAGTATTCAGATTCAAACATTAAAACATGAATACGTCATATTATTTATAGGCAATTCAGTAAAAATTTTGTAAGTTGAAGTTAAAAGATTTATAAAAATTAATACTTAAGGTTTCATTTCCGCAAGAGTTGTGTATAATAGGGTAGATTCTTATTAAAATAATACTAATTTAAAATGAGTTTAGACGAGAAATTTATACCAATTCGAAATGGATTTTATGCAATAGTTGAAAATTTATTCAAAAAATTAGCTGGACTTTTTGGATATCCTGAAAATCCTGGTATGTTGGCAATTCATGAGGTGGAAAATCCTGTATACGCACGATCACAATTTTTTGAGAGTTTGCCAAAACATAAGACTTATTGGCCCCCAATTCAACGTCCAGAGACTTGGTTTGAAATGATAGTTGGACCAACTCCCAAAGTTGATCCGGTTCCCCGATATATATATGAAAGTAAAGAAGAAGGGTTTTATAATTTTTACATTGAGAATTTTAAAAATATTTATTTTTTACCAGATTGGGTTTCTGAATTTATTCAAGTTCGATTGAATATTTGCTTAGATATTAGTCTTCTAGAAACTATTCGAGAAGTTCTATTTATTGGATTAATGATTTATTCGCAAATGGTAGTACTTAGAATTGCCATTTCTTGGTTAATTTATATTAATCCTTACACATTTCCATGGTGTTATCTTGCAGCAGCTGTAGATTGGACAGAAGATGTCTTACAAGGAATTGTACCTGCAATTCTTGGTGTAAATATTACTGGTAGTGTTTTTCTTGGAATACTAGGCGTAATCGCAGATAGTTTAAATCATTTAGTATTTACTATGCCATTTCTTCCAAGTGAAGCTGAAGAAGCAAGACTTTTAATCAATCAAGAGATGAAAGACGTATTAGTTTTTCATTATTTGCCTATTTCTTGGTATCGTTATCCTATTCCAAACAATTTACGAGAATTTTGGTATTACCAACGACCTGATATTTTAGAATATATGCAAACTGCTTATAAGAATTTAGATATTCAATTCTTACCAAATACTATTATTCAAGAACTTAATCAACATACTAATCTAGATCTAATAAGTCACATTAATACTACAAATTTATCGTTATCAATGGAAATCTTAACTGAAGATAATTTACCTCAATCAAATGTAATTGTCCACTTTGTCAATAATTATTTTCATAGTTTATCTTAGTTAAAAACTAACTCAATTATTCATTATTAAAAACTTCACAAATGAATAATTGAGTTAAAATGAATTTTGTATCATTTAATTACGGTACTTAGGACATTTAATTTTATTAAGTGACGATTTCTTCAATAAAAATTATTAAAAAATATTTTTTAAAGTTTACACAATTATTTTAAAGATAAATCTCTATTATTCTGTTTAATTAGTAATCTATTGTTTAACTTTATGAAATAGACTTTTAACGAAGTTGAGAAATAAATTTATGGAAATTTAAAGAGAGTTTGATCCTGGCTCAGGATGAACGCTGGCGAGATGCTTTACACATGCAAGTCATACGAGAGTTTTTAACTCAAGTGGCGGACGGGTGAGTAACACGTAAGAATTTGCCTTTAGGAGGGGGATAACAACTGGAAACGGTTGCTAATACCCCATATGCTTTCGAGTGAAATGGAGTTTTCCGCCTAGAGAGAAGCTTGCGCCTGATTAGCTTGTTGGTAAGGTAATGGCTTACCAAGGCGACGATCAGTATCTGGTTTGAGAGGACGATCAGACACACTGGAACTGAGACACGGTCCAGACTCCTACGGGAGGCAGCAGTGGGGAATTTTCCGCAATGGGCGAAAGCCTGACGGAGCAATCTCGCGTGAGGGATGACGGCCTATGGGTTGTAAACCTCTTTTTTCAGGGAGGAATAAAATGACGTGTACCTGAAGAATAAGCATCGGCTAACTCCGTGCCAGCAGCCGCGGTAAGACGGAGGATGCAAGTGTTATCCGGAATCACTGGGCGTAAAGCGTCTGTAGGTGGTTTAGTAAGTCAACTGTTAAATCTTGAAGCTTAACTTCAAAATCGCAGTCGAAACTATTAGACTAGAGTATAGTAGGGGTAAAGGGAATTTCCAGTGGAGCGGTGAAATGCGTAGAGATTGGAAAGAACACCGATGGCGAAGGCACTTTACTGGGCTATTACTGACACTCAGAGACGAAAGCTAGGGTAGCAAATGGGATTAGATACCCCAGTAGTCCTAGCCGTAAACAATGGATACTAGATGTTGAACAGATCGACCTGTGCAGTATTAAAGCTAACGCGTTAAGTATCCCGCCTGGGAAGTATGCTCGCAAGAGTGAAACTCAAAGGAATTGACGGGGGCCCGCACAAGCGGTGGAGCATGTGGTTTAATTCGATGCAACGCGAAGAACCTTACCAGGGTTTGACATGATACGAATTTTTTTGAAAGAAAAAAGTGCCGTTTGGAGCGTATACACAGGTGGTGCATGGCTGTCGTCAGCTCGTGTCGTGAGATGTTGGGTTAAGTCCCGCAACGAGCGCAACCCTCATTTTTAGTTGCCTTATGGAACTCTAGAAAGACTGCCGGTTATAAACCGGAGGAAGGCGGGGATGACGTCAAGTCAGCATGCCCCTTACACCCTGGGCTACACACGTGCTACAATGGGTGAGACAATGAGATGCAAATTTGTGAAGATAAGCTAATCTATAAACTCACTCTAAGTTCGGATTGTAGGCTGCAACTCGCCTGCATGAAGTTGGAATCGCTAGTAATCGCTGGTCAGCTACACAGCGGTGAATTCGTTCCCGGGCCTTGTACACACCGCCCGTCACACCATGGAAGCTGGTTATGCCCGAAGTCGTTACTCTAACCTTTTTGGAGGAGGATGCCTAAGGTAGAATTAGTGACTGGGGTGAAGTCGTAACAAGGTAACCGTACTGGAAGGTGCGGTTGGATCACCTCCTTTTTAAAAGAGATTTTAAAATTTTATGGTTGATAAAAAATACCTAAATAAACGGGCTATTAGCTCAGTTGGTTAGAGCGCACCCCTGATAAGGGTGAGGTCTCTGGTTCAAATCCAGAATGGCCCAACGGGGGTATAGCTCAGCTGGTAGAGCACCGCCTTTGCACGGCGGTTGTCAGCGGTTCGAATCCGCTTACCTCCACATGAGAAAAGTTAAAAATTTTTCCTATAACTTAGATAGAAAGTCTTAAATTCAAGGAATTAAGAGTTTATGGGGGATACCTTGGCATTCAGAAGCGATGAAGGACGTGGTTACCGGCGAAACACTTCGGGGAGTTGGAAACAAGCTATGATCCGGAGGTCTCCGAATGAGGAAACTTTTTATACTACTTATTGAATACATAGATAAGCAAGAGTAAACCTAGGGAACTGAAACATCTTAGTACCTAGAGGAAAAGAAAGTAAAAAACGATTCCCTTAGTAGCGGCGAGCGAAACGGGAGAAGCCTAAACTTAATTTTATTAAGGGTAGTGGGACAATTGTTAATCGGTTAGAACAATTAGATGAATAAGTTTGAATGCTTAACCAAAGAAAGTGATAGTCTTGTAGTCGAAAATTGAAATAATCAAATTGAATCCCAAGTAGCATGGAGCACGTGAAATTCCGTGTGAATCTGCGAGGACCACCTCGTAAGGCTAAATATTCCTGAATGACCGATAGTGAAACAGTACCGTGAGGGAAAGGTGAAAAGAACCCCGGGAGGGGAGTGAAAAGAACATGAAACCATAAACTTACAACCAGTAGGAGGACGACTAAAACGTCTAACTGCGTGCCTGTTGAAGAATGAGCCGGCGACTTATAGGTAGTGGCAGGTTAAGGCAGAGAATGCTGAAGCCATAGTGAAAGCGAGCCTGAATAGGGCATATGTCACTGGTTATAGACCCGAACCCGGATGATCTAACCATGGTCAGGTTGAAGCTTAGGTAATACTAAGTGGAGGACCGAACCGACTGATGTTGAAAAATCAGCGGATGAATTGTGGTTAGGGGTGAAATGCCAATCGAATTCGGAGCTAGCTGGTTCTCCCCGAAATGCGTTTTGGCGCAGCGATAAATGTTATAACTTAGGGGTAAAGCACTGTTACGTATGCGGGCTGGTAATTCGGTACCAAATCGTTGCAAACTAAGAATACTAAGTGGAAAGTTTATCAGTGAGACTGTGGGGGATAAGCTCCATTGTCAAGAGGGAAACAGCCCAGAGCACCAGTTAAGGCCCCTAAATAATTACTAAGTGATAAAGGAGGTGGGAGTGCGAAAACAATCAGGAGGTTTGCTTAGAAGCAGCAATCCTTTAAAGAGTGCGTAATAGCTCACTGATCGAGTAAACCTGCGCCGAAAATGTACGGGACTAAGTAATTTGCCGAAACTGTGCGATATATTTTAGATATATCGGTAGGGGAGCGTTCTGTTGTAGATTGAAGTATTAGCGGAAGCGGATATGGACGAAGCAGAAGTGAGAATGTCGGCTTGAGTAACGAAAATATAGGTGAGAATCCTATACCCCGAAAACCCAAGGTTTCCTCCGGAAGGCTCGTCCGCGGAGGGTAAGTCAGGACCTAAGGCGAGGCTGAAGAGCGTAGTCGATGGACAACGGGTTAATATTCCCGTACCATTATTTATTGATAACGAGGGACGGAGAAGGCTAAGCTGGCCGGATATTGGTTACCGGTTTAAACGTTCAAGATGATGATAAACGGAGAAAACGTTTTGAGTTGAGGCGTGAGTACGAGATGCTACGGCGTTGAAGCAGTGTATGTCAGACTTCCAAGAAAAGCTCGCAATGTCGTAAATAAATAATGCCTGTACCATAACCGACACAGGTGGGTAGGTAGAGTATACTAAGGGGCGCGAGATAACTCTCTCTAAGGAACTCGGCAAAATGACTCCGTAACTTCGGGAGAAGGAGTGCCTTATTTATAAGGTTGCAATAACAAGATCCAAGCAACTGTTTACCAAAAACACAGGTCTCCGCTAAGTCGTAAGACGATGTATGGGGGCTGACGCCTGCCCAGTGCCAGAAGGTTAAAGAAGTTGGTTAGCATTAGCGAAGCTGATAACTGAAGCCCTGGTGAACGGCGGCCGTAACTATAACGGTCCTAAGGTAGCGAAATTCCTTGTCGGGTAAGTTCCGACCCGCACGAAAGGCGTAATGATTTGGATACTGTCTCGGAGAGGGGCTCGGTGAAATAGACTTGTCTGTGAAGATGCGGACTACCTGCACCTGGACAGAAAGACCCTATGAAGCTTTACTGTAACTTGAAATTGAAATTGGACTTTATTTGCGCAGTATAGGTGGGAGGCGTTGAGTTTATTCTTGCGGGAATTTAGGAGCCATCAGTGAGATACCACTCTGGTAATGTTAGATTTCTAACTTTGGATCATAATCTGGTCAAAGAACAGTTTCAGGCGGGCAGTTTGACTGGGGCGGTCGCCTCCCAAATGGTAACGGAGGCGTACAAAGGTTTCCTCTGAACGTGTAGAAATCGTATCTAGAGTGTAAAGGCATAAGGAAGCTTGACTGTGAGACTTACAAGTCGAGCAGGGACGAAAGTCGGTCTTAGTGATCTGACGGTGCTGAGTGGAAAGGCCGTCACTCAACGGATAAAAGTTACTCTAGGGATAACAGGCTGATCTCCCCCAAGAGTTCACATCGACGGGGAGGTTTGGCACCTCGATGTCGGCTCATCGCATCCTGGGGCGGTAGTACGTCCCAAGGGTTGGGCTGTTCGCCCATGAAAGCGGTACGCGAGCTGGGTTCAGAACGTCGTGAGACAGTTCGGTCCATATCCGGTGTAGGCGTTAGAATATTGAGAGGAGCCTTCTTTAGTACGAGAGGACCGAGAAGGACATACCTCTGGTGTACCAGTTATCGTGCCAACGGTAAACGCTGGGTAGCTATGTATGGAGAGGATAACCGCTGAAAGCATCTAAGTGGGAAGCCCACCTCAAGATAAGTATTCTCATCACGAAAGTGAGTAAGGTCACGGTAAGACTAACCGTTTGATAGGCATTAAGTGTAAATGTAGTAATATATTAGCTGAGATGTCCTAACAGACCGAGGACTTGAATTTTTATAGTTACTAAAATTTTAATTATTAGTAACTTTTTGCTTTGGTGTTTTTAGTGTACTGAGCGGAACCACACTGATCCATCTCGAACTCAGTTGTGAAACGTTATAAATCGACGACAATACTTGGAGGGAGACTTCCTGGGAAGATAGTTCAATGCCAAAGTTTTACTTTATTCGTTAGTGTCATATAAATTTAAATTCTTAAATTAGTTTTAGATGATTTGAGCAATTTGCCGAAAAGGTTCATTATTTATCTTTTCTTAAGAGTCTAAATCTTAAAAAGGTCCATATCATTTACTCAAAATAGCGTTCAGCAACGGGATTAGAATGATTATCTATGCCAAATGAACCAAGATACCCACCTCCCAAATTCACAAGCCAAGTTAATATTGATACTATAAGACACGATGACTGTGAACTTAGTCATAACATTGAACATAGAAATTTTAGTAAATTCTTTACTATTATTTGAAAACGGAATTCTGGTAGTAAATGTTGACCAACATAGTGAATTAATCAGTACTAAAGCTTCCGCAAACACATTAAAAGTACTCCTTGAATCAGACATTTCAGATTAGAAATTCGATGATTGTATGTTTATATAACGTTTTTTTACGTTCGGTAATAAATTCACCCATAAATAAATTATCTTTTAATGTTTCTATAAATTTTAATAAAAGTTAATGGGAAAAACCAACTATAAAATGGACTTTTAATATTACTTAGAATTTCTAAAATAAATTACCACTAAATCGAATCAGCAATGAATGTGTAATACTTTAAAACTTCTAGTGACTTAAACGTTCTTTTTAATGGTTCACTAGAAAGATTTATATTAAAAATATATCGAACCTATAAAAATATTTTACTTTTAACTCGTTTTTATTCACAACATTTTTATTATCTATATTAATTAATATAGATAATAAATTAGATAGTTTATAAAAGCCATCCATAACTGTGTAACCCTTTTCCTAAAAAGTTAACCCCTAAATAACAAATCCAAATAACGAAAAACCCCAATCCACCTAAGATAGCAGTTTTTTTACCTTCCCATCCTTTGGTAATACGAGCATGTAAATAAGTAGCAAAAACTAACCATGTTATTAACGCCCAGGTTTCCTTTGGATCCCAACTCCAATACGAGCCCCACGCCTCATTAGCCCAAACTCCACCAGAAATGATTCCAATGGTTAAAAATGGAAATCCTAAGCCAATAATTCTATAACTCCAATTATCCAAACTTTGTAATAATTTGAGTTTTCCTAATTCTGATGCTTCATTAGACGCGGATATTACCTTTGCTTCATAATAATCTAACATTACATTGTATAAAGGTAATGAAGAATTATTAACCATTTTCAAATCAATATCTTGATATCGCGAAATGACTAAAAATAAAATACACAATAATGAGCCCATAATTAAGGTAGCATAACTGAAGATCATCATACTCACATGCATCATTAACCAATTTGATTGTAGAGCAGGAACTAATGGACTTGATTTTTGCATTTCTGGTGAAAGTGTTAAATTTGCAAATCCATTAATCATTAATGTAACGGGAATTAACATAGCCCCAATTAACCTACTTTTTGTTTTAGTCTCGATGTAGAGATAAACTGTTAGTAAACTCCATGTTAAAAATAACAAAGATTCATACAAGTTGCTTAATGGAAAATAACCAGCTACAATCCAGC